GCTAGCGTAGCTTAATCAAAGCATATCACTGAAGTTGTTAAGATGGGCCCTAGAAAGCCCCGCAAGCACAAAGGCTTGGTCCTGACTTTATTATCAGCTTTAACCAAACTTACACATGCAAGTATCCGCACCCCCGTGAGAATGCCCTAATAGCTCCCCATTCGGGAGCAAGGAGCTGGTATCAGGCACACGATTGTAAGCCCACGACACCTTGCTTAGCCACACCCCCAAGGGAACTCAGCAGTGATAAATATTAAGCTATAAGTGAAAACTTGACTTAGTTAAGGTTAAAAAGAGCCGGTAAAACTCGTGCCAGCCACCGCGGTTATACGAGAGGCCCAAGTTGATAATTTCCGGCGTAAAGAGTGGTTATGGGATACATTAACTAAAGCCGTACCCCTTCAGAGCTGTCATACGCATATGAAGGGCAGAAGCCCAACCACGAAAGTGGCTTTATTAACCCTGACCCCACGAAAGCTATGGCACAAACTGGGATTAGAGACCCCACTATGCTTAGCCGTAAACATTGGTAGACCAACTACACACCCTACCCGCCCGGATACTACGAGCATTAGCTTGAAATCCAAAGGACTTGGCGGTGCTTTAGACCCCCCTAGAGGAGCCTGTTCTACAACCGATAATCCTCGTTTAACCTCACCCTTCCTTGTTTACCCCGCCTATATACCGCCGTCGTCAGCTAACCCTGTGAAGGCCCAATAGTTAGCACAATTGATATAACCAAAAACGTCAGGTCGAGGTGTAGCGGATGGAAGGGGAAGAAATGGGCTACATTCTCTTTAATAGAGCATACGAATGGTGAACTGAAAACTCATCTGAAGGTGGATTTAGCAGTAAGCGGGAAGCAGAGTGTCCCCCTGAAGCTGGCTCTAAAGCGCGCACACACCGCCCGTCACTCTCCCCAAAAACATCAACCAATGTACATAAAAACTAAGAACTACAGAGGGGAGGCAAGTCGTAACATGGTAAGGGTACCGGAAGGTGCACTTGGAAAAACTTTATCAGAGCGTAGTTTAACTAGTAGAACACTTCCCTTACACTGAAAAAGAGCCCGTGCAAATCCAGCCGCCCTGACGCCCAACAGCTAGCCCATAAACCCAACACCAACACAACCCTATTAATAACCCCAAAAACACAAACCCAAACTTAAGTAAACCATTTTTCCCCTCTAGTATTGGCGAAAGAAAAAGGACTGAGGAGCAATAGAAAAAGTACCGCAAGGGATCGCTGAAAGAGAAATGAAACAACCCAGTAAAGCAAACAAAAGCAGAGATTTACCCTCGTACCTTTTGCATCATGACTTAGCCAGTGTGCCCAAGCAAAACGTGTTTTAGTTTGATACCCCGAAACTAGGTGAGCTACTCCAAGACAGCCTATATTATAGGGCAAACCCGTCTCTGTTGCAAAAGAGTGGGAAGATCTTCGAGTAGAGGTGACAGACCTACCGAACCTTGTTATAGCTGGTTGCCCGGGAATTGAATAGAAGTTCAGCCTTTCAGGTTCTTCATTAACCACCGTAATACACCATTATTAGGGCAAGAAACTGAAAGAGTTAGTCGAAGGAGGTACAGCTCCTTTGAATAAAGACACAACTTTATAGGGAGGGTTAAGATCATAGTAAGACAAAGGACAAGTATTTAGGTGGGCCTAAGAGCAGCCACCCTGCAGAAAGCGTTATAGCTCAAATACCCTTCCTCCCCCTTTATCCCGATCATATATTCTTATCCCCCCACCCCTTACCGGGCCATCCCATGACAAACATGGAAAAGACCCTGCTAATATGCGTAATAAGAGAGCTAAGACTCTCTCCGTACACATGTGTAACTCGGATCGAACTAACACCGAATAACAACGGCCCCAAGTAAAGAGGGTTGTGAACAGCACTAAAACTAGCAAGGAAAGACTTCACAACTATACCGTTAACCCTACACAGGTGTGTTGCCACGGAAAGACTAAAAGAGAAAGAAGGAACTCGGCAAACTAATAAGCCTCGCCTGTTTACCAAAAACATCGCCTCTTGCAAAATTAACGAATAAGAGGTCCCGCCTGCCCTGTGACTATATGTTTAACGGCCGCGGTATTTTAACCGCGCGAAGGTAGCGCAATCACTTGTCTTTTAAATGAAGACCTGTATGAAAGGCTAGACGAGGGCTTAACTGTCTCCTTTCTCATGTCAATGAGATTGATCTCCCCGTGCAGAAGCGGGGATAATACCATAAGACGAGAAGACCCTATGGAGCTTCAGACACCAAAGAAGACCATGTTCCCAACCCTCCGATAAGAGACCAAACTAGTGGTTTGCCTTCCCTAATGTCTTTGGTTGGGGCGACCGCGGAGAACTACAAAACCCCCGCGTGGAATGGGCGCACCCGTTCCTTAAATTAAGAGCCACAGCTCTAACTAGCAGTAATTCTGACCACCCTAGATCCGGCAAAGCCGATCAACGGACCTAGTTACCCTAGGGATAACAGCGCAATCCTCTTTTAGAGTCCATATCGACAAGGGGGTTTACGACCTCGATGTTGGATCAGGACATCCTAATGGTGCAGCCGCTATTAAGGGTCCGTTTGTTCAACGGTTAAAGTCCTACGTGATCTGAGTTCAGACCGGAGTAATCCAGGTCAGTTTCTATCTATGACGCACTCTCTTCCAGTACGAAAGGACCGAAAAGAGGAGGCCCCTCCACCAGTATGCCTCACCCCCACCTAATGAAATCATCTAAATCTAGGCAAGAGGGCGCACCTCCCTGCCAAAGATAATGGCATGTTAGGGTGGCAGAGCCTGGTAATTGCAAAAGACCTAAGCCCTTTAAACAGAGGTTCAAATCCTCTCCTTAACTATGACCTCTCTTATTGTTACTCACATCATTAACCCCCTAACCTACATCGTCCCAGTATTACTAGCCGTGGCATTCCTGACCCTTTTAGAGCGAAAAGTACTAGGGTATATGCAACTACGAAAGGGTCCCAATGTGGTTGGTCCATACGGGCTACTCCAACCTATTGCCGACGGGGTTAAACTATTCATTAAAGAACCAGTTCGACCCTCTACTTCCTCCCCTGTCCTATTCCTAGCTGCTCCTATATTAGCACTTACCCTAGCCTTGACTCTTTGAGCCCCTATACCCCTACCATATCCTGTGCTTGACATGAACCTAAGCATCCTATTTATCCTCGCACTATCAAGCCTAGCGGTATATTCCATCCTAGGATCAGGCTGGGCTTCAAACTCCAAATACGCCCTGATCGGAGCACTTCGGGCCGTTGCCCAAACCATTTCCTACGAAGTGAGCCTAGGGCTCATTCTTCTAAACACCATTATCTTTACAGGAGGATTTGCTTTACAGACATTTAACACAGCTCAAGAAGCAGTATGACTAATTATGCCTGCTTGACCCTTAGCCGCCATGTGATACATTTCAACGCTCGCGGAAACAAACCGAGCGCCCTTTGACCTAACTGAAGGAGAGTCAGAGCTAGTATCAGGATTTAATGTAGAATACGCAGGAGGACCTTTCGCACTATTTTTTCTTGCTGAATACGCAAACATTTTACTCATAAATACACTTTCCGCAGTTTTATTCTTAGGCGCCTCCCATGTTCCCTCCATCCCAGAAATAACAGCCATTAATTTAATAACTAAAGCAGCCCTCCTGTCAATTCTTTTCCTTTGAGTACGAGCCTCCTACCCCCGATTTCGATATGATCAACTAATACACTTAATCTGAAAGAACTTCTTACCCCTCACTCTAGCACTGGTTGTATGACACCTCTCCCTACCAATCGCATTTGCTGGCCTCCCGCCGCAGTTGTAGAAGAAGTTATGCCTGAACAAAAGGGCCACTTTGATAGAGTGAATAATGAGGGTTAAAGTCCCTCTAACTTCTTAGGAAAGAGGGGCTCGAACCCTGCCTAAAGAGAACAAAACTCTTGGTGCTTCCACTACACTATTTCCTAGCAAAGTCAGCTAATTAAGCTTTTGGCCCCATACCCCAAACATGACGGTTAAAATCCCTCCTTTGCTAATGAATCCCTATATTCTCTCCACCCTTTTATTTGGCATTGGCTTAGGAACCACTATAGCATTCGCCACCTCTCACTGGCTCCTCGCCTGAATAGGGCTAGAAATAAACACCCTGGCCATCATTCCATTAATAGCCCAAAACCACCACCCCCGAGCAGTAGAAGCAGCCACAAAATACTTCTTAGTACAAGCCGCAGGAGCAGCTATACTACTCTTTGCCAGCACGACCAATGCATGATTAACAGGACAATGGGACCTCACTCAGATGGCCCACCCCCTACCCGCGACTCTTATCACCCTAGCACTAGCACTAAAGCTAGGACTAGCCCCTATCCACGCTTGAATGCCCGACGTCCTACAAGGACTAGACCTTGTAACCGGCCTTATCATATCCACCTGACAAAAGCTTGCCCCCTTCGCCCTCCTACTTCAAACCCAGCCAATAAATAGTAATTTATTAGTGGTACTCGGACTCACCTCAACATTGATTGGGGGGTGAGGAGGTTTAAATCAAACCCAATTGCGGAAAGTACTAGCATACTCATCAATTGCCCACTTAGGATGAATAGCCATAATTCTTCCCTTTTTCCCCTCCTTGACAGTCTTAGCCCTCATCACATACATTGTCATAACATCCTCAACATTCCTCCTGTTTAAACTGACGAAAACCACAACTATCAACTCCCTAGCCACATCATGGGCCAAAGCACCAGCCCTGGCTGCAATTACTCCCCTCATCTTACTTTCTCTTGGAGGCCTCCCCCCTCTTACCGGATTTATGCCTAAATGACTGATTATCCAAGAATTTGCCAAGCAAGGACTTGCCCCCACTGCAACCTTAGCAGCACTAACAGCCCTTCTAAGCCTTTACTTCTACCTCCGGCTAACCTACGCAATGACCCTAACGACTTCCCCCAACAACATCACAGCAACCTCCCCCTGACGAGTGCCGACATCCCAGCCAACTCTTCCCCACGCCATTTTTATAATAGCTTCCATTGCACTGTTACCACTAACCCCAGCTGCAATGGCACTAGTGGGCACCTAAGGAATTTAGGTTAAATAAGACCATGAGCCTTCAAAGCTTAAAGTGGGGGTGAGACTCCCTCAGTCCCTGATAAGGCTTGCGGGGTACTAGCCCACAGCTCCTGCATGCAAAACAAGCGCTTTAATTAAGCTAAAGCCTTACTAGATGGGCAGGCCTCGATCCTGCAAACTTTTAGTTAACAGCTAAACGTTCTAACCAGCGAACATCCATCTATTACTCCTTTCCCCGGCCGTCTACCGGGCGTCGGGGAAAAGCCCCGGTAGACGGCTAGTCTACTACTTAAGATTTGCAATCTAATATGTTGAACACCTCAGGGCTTGGTAAGAAGAGGATTTAAACCTCTGTACATGGAGCTACAATCCACCGCTTAAAAACTCAGCCATCCTACCTGTGGCCATCACGCGTTGACTATTCTCAACTAATCATAAGGATATCGGCACCCTTTATCTAGTATTTGGTGCCTGAGCTGGGATAGTTGGCACAGCCCTAAGTCTGCTCATTCGAGCAGAGCTGAGCCAACCCGGCGCCCTATTGGGGGATGATCAAATTTATAACGTAATTGTTACAGCACATGCCTTTGTAATAATTTTCTTTATAGTAATGCCTATTATAATTGGGGGCTTTGGAAACTGGCTGATCCCTTTAATAATTGGAGCCCCAGATATGGCATTCCCCCGAATAAATAACATGAGCTTTTGACTCCTGCCCCCATCTTTCCTTCTGCTCCTCGCCTCCTCAGGGGTAGAAGCGGGTGCCGGTACAGGATGAACGGTGTACCCCCCTTTAGCCGGCAACTTAGCCCATGCTGGCGCCTCCGTTGATCTAACGATTTTTTCGCTTCACTTGGCAGGTATTTCATCAATCCTAGGGGCAATTAATTTTATCACTACAATTATCAATATGAAACCTCCAGCAATTTCGCAGTACCAAACACCGCTATTCGTATGGGCTGTCCTAATTACTGCCGTTCTCCTTCTTCTCTCCCTTCCCGTGCTCGCTGCCGGGATTACAATACTCCTTACAGACCGAAATTTAAACACCACGTTCTTCGATCCAGCTGGAGGAGGGGACCCCATTCTTTACCAACACTTATTCTGATTCTTCGGCCACCCCGAAGTCTATATTCTAATTCTGCCAGGGTTTGGAATAATTTCCCACATTGTTGCTTATTACGCCGGGAAAAAAGAACCATTTGGATATATGGGTATAGTGTGGGCCATGATGGCAATTGGCCTTCTAGGCTTTATTGTGTGAGCCCACCATATGTTTACAGTTGGGATGGATGTAGACACACGGGCCTACTTCACATCCGCCACAATAATTATCGCAATCCCCACCGGTGTAAAAGTATTTAGCTGACTTGCCACCCTTCACGGAGGCGATGTTAAATGAGAAACTCCTATGCTCTGGGCGCTTGGGTTTATTTTCCTATTTACAGTTGGGGGTCTAACAGGGATTGTACTAGCTAATTCCTCATTAGATATCGTTCTTCATGACACCTATTATGTCGTAGCCCACTTCCACTACGTCCTCTCTATGGGGGCCGTCTTTGCAATCGTAGGCGGATTTGTACATTGATTCCCTCTATTTACAGGTTATACTCTACACAGCACTTGAACAAAAGCCCACTTCGGGATTATGTTTGTGGGAGTAAATTTAACCTTTTTCCCCCAACATTTCCTTGGACTGGCCGGAATACCCCGTCGATACTCGGACTACCCAGATGCCTACACTTTATGAAACACAATCTCTTCAATAGGGTCATTAGTCTCGCTGGTTGCAGTAATTATATTTTTATTCATTATCTGAGAAGCATTCGCTGCCAAACGTGAAGTCTTGGCAGTCGAAATGACTATAACTAACGTAGAATGACTCCACGGTTGCCCTCCCCCTTATCACACATTTGAGGAACCAGCCTTTGTCCAAGTACAAACAATTTAACGAGAAAGGGAGGAGTCGAACCCCCGTATATCGGTTTCAAGCCGACCACATAACCGGTCTGTCACTTTCTTGAATAAGATACTAGTATAAAGCCCATTACACTACCTTGTCGAGGCAGAAATGTGGGTTAAATCCCCGCGTATCTTAACTTATGGCCCATCCCTCCCAACTTGGCTTCCAAGACTCAGCTTCCCCTGTAATAGAGGAACTTCTGCATTTTCACGACCACGCTTTAATAATTGTCTTCTTGATTAGTACATTCGTACTTTATATTATTGTTGCAATAGTTACAACCAAGCTAACTAATAAATATATCCTAGACTCCCAAGAAATTGAGATTATTTGAACAGTTCTTCCCGCAGTTATCCTTATTTTGATTGCACTACCATCCCTCCGAATCCTCTACCTTATAGATGAAATCAACAACCCGCTATTAACAATTAAGGCCGTAGGGCACCAATGATACTGAAGCTACGAATACACCGATTATGAAGAGCTAGGGTTTGATTCCTACATAATCCCAACTCAAGACCTGGCCCCCGGACAATTTCGGCTGCTAGAAGCAGACCATCGCATGGTCGTCCCAGTTGAAACCCCCGTTCGAGTACTAGTCTCTGCTGACGACGTACTTCACTCCTGAGCAGTCCCCTCCCTTGGAGTTAAAATAGATGCAGTCCCAGGCCGCTTAAACCAAACGGCCTTCGTTGCATCACGACCAGGAGTCTTTTATGGGCAGTGCTCAGAAATTTGCGGGGCTAACCACAGCTTTATACCCATCGTAGTAGAAGCAGTTCCACTGGAACACTTTGAGAACTGATCCACCCAAATACTTGAAGACGCTTCGCTAAGAAGCTAAAGCCGGTTATAGCGTTAGCCTTTTAAGCTAAAGATTGGTGCCTACCCCCCACCCTTAGCGACATGCCCCAACTAAACCCCAAACCGTGACTACTGATTTTACTCTTCTCATGACTCTGTCTATTAGTCCTAGTACCTTTAAAAATTACAAACCACCTCTTCATTAAGCCAGACAAAGCCCACACAGCCACCAAAAAGACTAAAGATGGCTGAACCTGGCCCTGGTCATAAGGGCTCCGCCCTTAGTTATACCGGGTCTTTAAAGACCTGATATCAAACAAGCATTTTCCTCAAAGCTCAGCCCTAAGAGTCCTATCGCTGGGAAGCCCTAAATAAACATAGCACAGATGTTTAAATCTACAAAAGGTGACCGCCCTCCACCCCCAGCAGAATGGGAAATTTTACCATCCTCCACTTCTACGAAGCCCTTTCAAAAATGCCCAAAAAACTAGTACACTCCTTCTTAGGAAAAATACTTGATCGCGTATCTACTCCCCCGGAACACACAAGTAACATTATTGCCTGAACCTGTTGAGGGGCCGGAATAGTGCTATTTATACTATGCTTAATGGTATTAGCACCTAAAGAACTAAAAGCCTGCTGAAGCGGGCTTCTGCCCGGGTCACAATATAAATAACTAAAATATTCTAGTCATGGCTCCAGGATTTTTTGATCAATTTGCAAGCCCCAGCCTCTTAGGCATCCCATTAATAGCGCTAGCCCTCAGCCTACCCTGAATTCTCTTCCCAACCCCTACTAATCGTTGAGTACAGAACCGAGTTATTACCCTCCAAGGGTGGTTCATCAACCGGTTTACCCATCAGCTTTTATTACCCCTAAACGTAGGAGGACATAAATGAGCGGCCCTTTTGGCATCATTAATAGTATTTTTGCTCACCCTAAATGTCTTAGGGCTGTTACCCTACACTTTCACCCCTACCACCCAACTATCCCTTAACCTAGGCCTTGCAGTACCACTCTGACTAGCAACTGTTATTATTGGGATACGTAACCAACCAACCCATGCTCTAGGACACCTTCTCCCAGAAGGCACCCCCGACGCACTAGTTCCCGTACTTATTATTATCGAGACAATTAGCCTTTTTATTCGCCCCATTGCATTAGGAGTACGACTAACCGCCAACCTAACAGCAGGCCATCTATTAATTCAACTCATTGCTACAGGCGCTTTTGTACTCCTCCCACTAATACCAACAGTGGCTATTCTAACAGCAGTAGTACTCTTCCTTCTCACTTTACTAGAAGTTGCGGTAGCAATGATTCAAGCCTACGTATTTGTACTACTCCTAACCCTATATTTACAAGAAAACGTCTAATGGCACATCAAGCACACCCCTATCACATGGTCGACCCCAGCCCCTGGCCTCTAACAGGAGCAGTAGGTGCTCTATTAATAACGTCAGGGCTAGCAACCTGATTCCACTTTCGTTCAACTACCTTAATAGTATTAGGGACAGCCTTGCTTCTCCTAACAATATATCAGTGGTGACGGGATATTGTACGGGAAGGAACCTTTCAAGGCCACCACACACCCCCTGTTCAAAAAGGGCTTCGATATGGTATAATCCTATTTATTACCTCCGAAGTTTTCTTCTTCCTAGGCTTCTTCTGAGCATTTTATCACGCCAGCCTCGCACCCACCCCCGAGCTAGGAGGCTGCTGACCCCCCACAGGTATTACAACACTCGACCCATTTGAAGTGCCTCTACTAAATACCGCCGTCCTTCTCGCATCCGGAGTTACCGTAACATGAGCCCACCATAGCCTGATAGAAGGCGAACGAAAGCAAGCCATCCACTCTTTAACCTTAACTATTCTGCTGGGGTTCTATTTTACCTTCCTTCAAGCCATGGAATACTACGAAGCTCCCTTTACAATCGCAGACGGAGTATATGGCTCAACCTTCTTCGTAGCAACCGGCTTCCACGGACTACATGTTATTATTGGCTCTACATTCCTGGCAGTCTGCTTAATACGACAAATCCGATACCACTTTACATCCGAACATCACTTTGGATTCGAAGCGGCCGCCTGATACTGACACTTTGTAGACGTTGTCTGACTTTTCTTATACATCTCCATTTATTGATGAGGCTCTTAATCTTTCTAGTATTAAACGAGTATAAGTGACTTCCAATCACCCGGTCTTGGTTAAAGTCCAAGGAAAGATAATGAACTTAACCATAGCCGTAATTGTCATTACAATCGGCCTCTCTATTATTTTAGCCACTGTCTCATTTTGATTACCTCAAATAACCCCCGACCACGAGAAGTTATCCCCCTACGAATGCGGCTTCGACCCATTAGGATCGGCCCGACTACCTTTTTCCCTTCGTTTCTTCCTGGTTGCAATCCTGTTTCTGCTGTTCGACCTAGAAATTGCCCTCCTGTTACCACTTCCCTGAGGGGATCAACTAACATCCCCCGTTCTAACACTTATCTGAGCAGTTGTTGTACTAGCACTACTTACTTTAGGATTAATTTACGAATGAATTCAGGGAGGCTTAGAATGGGCCGAATAGGCAGTTAATTTAAGAAAAATATTTGATTTCGGCTCAAAAACTTGTGGTTAAATTCCATAATTGCCTAATGTCCCCTATCCATTTCACTTTCTCCGCTGCATTTATTCTAGGACTAGCAGGGCTAGCATTCCATCGCACCCACCTATTATCGGCCCTCCTATGCCTTGAGGGGATAATGCTGTCTTTATTTATCGGGATGTCTTTATGAACTTTACAACTCAGCACCACCAGCTTCTCCGCAGCCCCAATGCTACTTCTAGCATTCTCAGCCTGTGAAGCAAGCGCGGGCCTCGCGCTACTTGTAGCTACAGCTCGAACTCATGGGTCCGACCGCCTTCAAACACTTAACCTTTTACAATGATAAAAATCTTTGTCCCAACCTTAATGCTCCTCCCTACGATCTGATTCACATCAACTAAATGATTATGGCCTACAGTACTATCCCAAAGCCTGATCATTGCAACCTCAGCACTTTTTTGACTAAGCCAAACATCCGAGACAAGCTGGACTTGCATTAACACTTACATAGGCACAGACCCTCTCTCAACCCCCCTTCTTGCCCTCACATGTTGACTTCTACCACTTATAATTTTGGCAAGCCAACGACACACCGCAAATGAGCCTGTTAACCGACAACGAACATATTTATCTTTACTAACATCCCTTCAGGTATTCCTTATCCTAGCCTTTAGCGCCACCGAACTTATGATATTTTACGTTATATTTGAAGCCACTCTAATCCCCACATTAATCATCATCACCCGCTGAGGCAATCAAACAGAACGTCTTAACGCCGGGGTCTACTTCTTATTTTATACCCTAGCCGGCTCTTTACCACTACTAGTTGCCCTCGCCCTCCTACACAACGATGCCGGATCCCTGTCACTTCTAACATCCCAATACAACACCCCTCTACCTCTGCAAACCTACGCAGATAAGCTATGATGAGCCGGCTGTCTTATTGCATTTTTAGTTAAAATACCTCTCTATGGGGGTCACCTTTGACTACCAAAAGCCCACGTTGAGGCCCCTGTCGCTGGCTCGATGGTCCTAGCCGCAGTACTCCTCAAGCTAGGGGGATATGGTATAATCCGTATGTTAACAGTACTAGAACCATTAACCAAAGAATTAAGTTACCCATTCATTATCCTGGCACTGTGAGGTGTGATCATGACAGGATCCACTTGTCTCCGCCAGACGGACCTCAAGTCCCTCATTGCTTACTCATCTGTCAGCCACATAGGCCTAGTTGTTGGAGGCATTTTGATTCAATCACCATGAGGAATCACCGGGGCACTAATTCTCATGATTGCACACGGCTTAACATCTTCAGCCCTCTTCTGTCTAGCTAACACGAATTACGAACGCACCCATAGCCGGACAATACTTCTAGCACGAGGGCTACAAATGGCACTCCCACTAATAACATCATGATGATTTATCGCAAGCCTTGCCAACCTAGCCCTTCCCCCACTTCCTAATCTTATGGGGGAACTTATGATTATTACCTCCCTGTTCCAATGGTCTTACTGAACCCTTATCTTAACAGGAGCCGGCACCCTAATTACCGCAAGCTACTCCCTCTACATATTTTTAATGACTCAGCGGGGACCTCTCCCTTCACATATTATTATATTAGAACCCTCCCACACACGAGAACATCTTATTATAGCTTTACACCTACTACCTCTTCTCTTATTAGTTTTGAAACCCGAACTAATCTGAGGCTGAACCTAGGTTGTAGATATAGTTTAACTAAAACATTAGATTGTGATTCTAAAGATAGGGGCTAAAATCCCCTTATTTACCGAGAGAGGCTCGCTAGCAACGGAGACTGCTAATCTCCGCGACCAGGGTTGGACCCCCAGGCTCTGCTCGAACAGCTTCTGAAGGATAACAGCTCATCCATTGGTCTTAGGAACCAAAAACTCTTGGTGCAACTCCAAGTAGAAGCTACCATGTCCTCCACTTCTGTAGTAATAACATCCACCCTTCTTCTTATCCTTGTTCTACTCACAGCGCCTGTTATCAGTACTTATTACCCTAAACAACTGGCCCAGGACTGAGCCACCACATGAGTTAAGACAGCCGTCGCAACAGCATTTTTTGTCAGCCTGGTCCCCCTGTTTCTATTCCTTAACGAAGGCGCCGAATCTGTAATTACCTCCTGGCACTGAATAAACACACAAACCTTTGACATTAATATTAGCTTCAAGTTTGACCACTACTCTATTACATTTATCCCAATTGCCCTTTACGTGACCTGGGCCATCCTGGAATTCGCATCATGATATATGCATGCAGACCCATATATGAATCGATTTTTTAAGTACCTCCTAGTTTTCCTGATTGCCATACTAATTCTCGTAACAGCAAATAACCTATTTCAACTGTTTATTGGCTGAGAGGGCGTAGGCATTATATCGTTTCTACTTATTGGCTGATGGTACGGCCGAGCAGATGCAAACACAGCCGCCCTACAAGCAGTTGTTTACAACCGAGTAGGGGACATCGGGCTTATCTTTGCCATAGCCTGATTAATGACCAAAACCAACTCTTGGGAGCTCCAACAAATTTTCATCAATGCCAAAGACCTTGACCTAACCCTCCCCCTCCTGGGGCTTATCGTAGCTGCAACAGGTAAATCTGCACAATTTGGTCTCCACCCCTGGCTGCCCTCAGCCATGGAGGGTCCCACTCCAGTATCTGCCCTACTACACTCAAGTACAATAGTTGTAGCAGGAATCTTCCTTCTCATTCGAACAAGCCCCCTGCTAGAAAATAACCCCACCGCACTAACGGCCTGCCTATGCTTGGGAGCACTAACAACCCTTTTTACCGCAACCTGTGCTTTAACCCAAAACGACATTAAAAAAATTGTAGCCTTCTCTACATCAAGTCAGCTGGGCCTGATAATAGTGACTATTGGCCTTAATCAACCCCAATTAGCATTCTTGCATATTTGCACCCACGCATTCTTCAAAGCCATACTATTCTTATGCTCAGGCTCAGTTATCCACAGCCTTAACGACGAACAAGACATCCGCAAAATAGGAGGCTTACACCTCCTCACCCCCCTCACATCCTCCTGCTTAATTACAGGTAGCCTGGCCCTAACAGGCACGCCATTCTTGGCAGGCTTTTTCTCAAAAGACGCCATCATTGAAGCACTAAACACATCTCACCTAAACGCCTGGGCCCTAGTTCTAACCCTCCTAGCCACCTCTTTCACAGCCATCTACAGCCTTCGTGTCGTATTCTTTGTACTAATAGGGTTCCCACGATTTCCAGCATTATCGCCCATCAACGAGAATAACCCCGCAGTCATTAACCCCCTAAAACGCCTAGTATGGGGCAGCATCGTTGCAGGCCTCCTAATCACCTCAAATCTTATACCCCTTAAAACCCCTGTGATATCAATACCCTTACTGCTTAAATTAGCCGCCCTCTCTGTCACCATCGCAGGGGTACTCATTGCCCTAGAACTAGCCGCCCTAACGAATAAACAATTAAAAATCACCCCTAATTTACCACTACACCATTTTTCAAACATATTAGGATTTTTCCCAGCAATTATTCACCGTGTAATACCCAAATTGAATTTAGTCTTAGGACAAAAACTCGCCAGCCAACTGGTTGATCAAACTTGATTAGAAAAACTAGGCCCTAAAGCAACAATAACCCTTAACGCCCCCATAGTCACAGCAATCAGCAACATTCAGCAAGGACTAATCAAAACCTACCTTACCCTTTTCGTCCTAACTATAGCTGTCACAACCCTAATTTTTATTCTATAAACCGCCCGAAGGGCCCCCCGACTAAGCCCCCGGGTTAATTCCAATACAACAAAAAGAGTTAATAATAATACCCACGCACTAACTACCAACATTCCTCCCCCAGAAGAATAAATCAATGCAACCCCTCCGATATCCCCTCGAAGAACATAAAAATCCCCCAACTCATCGCCGGGTACTCAAGAAGCCTCATACCACCCCGCCCAAAACATAGCAGAGACTAACACAACAGCACTAAAATACACCACCACATTAAATAGGACAGGGGCACTCCCCAAACTCTCCGGGTGGGGCTCAGCGGCAAGAGCAGCAGAATAGGCAAATACTACTAACATTCCCCCCAAATAAATGAGAAATAATACCAACGACAGAAAAGGCCCCCCGTGACCTACTAGAACCCCACACCCAAGCCCCGCCACTACTACTAACCCTAGGGCCGCAAAATAAGGCGAAGGGTTGGAAGCAACCGCAACCATCCCTAAAACCAACCCGAAAAGAAGTAAAGACATAATATAAGTCATAAATTCCTGCCTGGACTTCAACCAAGACCGATGACTTGAAATGCCACCGTTGTAATTCAACTACAAGAACATAATGGCAAGCCTTCGAAAGACTCACCCACTCTTAAAAATCGCAAACGACGCCCTTGTTGACCTGCCCGCCCCTTCTAATATCTCTGTCTGATGAAATTTCGGCTCCCTTCTAGGATTGTGCCTAATTAGCCAAATCCTTACAGGCCTCTTCCTAGCCATACACTACACCTCAGATATCGCCACAGCCTTTTCCTCGGTCGCCCACATCTGTCGAGATGTTAACTACGGCTGACTTATCCGTAACCTACATGCCAACGGAGCATCATTTTTCTTCGTATGCATCTATGCCCATATTGGACGAGGCCTATACTATGGCTCATACCTATATAAAGAGACATGAAATGTGGGAGTAGTTCTACTCCTCCTAACAATAGTCACCGCTTTCGTTGGCTACGTCCTACCTTGAGGCCAAATATCTTTTTGGGGGGCCACGGTTATTACCAACCTACTCTCCGCCGTTCCTTATGTAGGAGATGCCCTAGTGCAATGAATCTGGGGAGGCTTCTCCGTAGACAACGCAACGCTTACTCGCTTCTTTGCCTTTCACTTCCTGTTCCCATTCGTAATTGCAGGTGCCACCCTAATTCACCTTCTGTTCTTACACGAAACGGGCTCTAATAACCCCCTAGGCCTGAACTCCGACGCAGATAAAATTTCCTTCCACCCCTACTTTTCATACAAAGACCTGCTAGGATTTGTAGGACTACTCCTCGCACTTACAATACTCGCCCTATTCTCACCTAACCTTCTAGGCGACCCTGACAACTTCACCCCTGCCAACCCCCTAGTTACCCCTCCCCACATTAAACCGGAATGATACTTCCTATTTGCCTACGCCATCCTTCGCTCCATCCCCAACAAGCTAGGCGGAGTATTGGCCCTTCTATTTTCGATCCTTGTACTAATGTTAGTCCCGATTCTCCACACATCCAAACAACGCGGCCTCACATTCCGACCCATTACTCAGTTCCTGTTCTGAACCCTAATCGCAGACGTACTCATTCTCACCTGAATTGGAGGAATGCCTGTAACCCACCCCTACGTCATTATTGGCCAAGTCGCCTCCGTACTTTATTTCCTGATCTTCCTAGTACTTATACCCTTAGCGGGCGTCCTAGAGAACAAAACGCTTGAACTAGCTTGCATTAGTAGCTCAGCGCCAGAGCCCTGGTCTTGTAAACCAGCCGTCGGAGGTTAAAGTCCTCCCTACTGCTCAGAGAAAGGAGATTTTAACTCCCACCCTTAGCTCCCAAAGCTAAGATTCTTAGTTAAACTATTCTCTGATGTCTAAATACATTTCAATGATTATACTATATTAACCATAGTTACAGTATATGTAATATCACCATTATACTATATTAACCATAGTTACAGTATATGTAATATCACCATTATACTATATTAACCATAGTTACAGTATATGTAAAAATATATGTAATAAAGCAATTAAATGTAACTTATAAAAGCAAAAATAGAATGATTCCCCATCTATAATGGAGTAAACCGGTTAAAGGGATAGCACATTACCGATCCAACCTACAAAATACCTACCAACACATTAATTAATTAAAACCCAATCTTAGATTTAGAGGTCCAACAGCACCGTCCATAAGTAAAGTTATACATCTGCCACACCATCTCTACATCACTAATTAATTAATGTAGTAAGAGCCGACCAACAAGTCCATTTCTTAATGCTAACGGTTATTGAAGGTGAGGGACAATAATTGTGGGGGTTCCACACGGTGAATTATTCCTGGCATTTGGCTCCTATTTCAGGTCCATTGATTGATGTTATCCCTCATACTTTCATCGACGCTGGCATAAGTTAATGGTGGCGACCATAAGCGGGAGCACCCCCCATGCCGGGCGTACTTTCCATCGGGCATTTGGTTCTTTTTTTTTTTTTTAAGAAACTGCAGTCTAGCAAACAATCTGTCACCAATGTACTAACTAGGAGGCTTCGTATACCTGATGAAGCTCATATAAACTATAATAGAAGAATTGCATACGTTATTTTCAAGAGCATAATAGTCACTATTTACCAGGCACTTATATCTATAATCGCCCCTTTTTTGCGCGTTAAACCCCCCTACCCCCCTAAACTCCTAAGATAGCTCTTACTCCTGCAACCCCCCGGAACCAGGAAAGTATCATAGAAATTTGTATTACTAAATTTAAATTATTCTTTTATTCATTATTACATATTTTCAAAAAAAAACCTAATTAAATTTCAAATTTTTTATGGGAAATTTTACAAGAAAATTTATAAAAATTTTATCACATAAAATTTGATCCTGACTTAACTGCCATTTAAATACGCGCTAACTGCATTCCCCCCCATTAAACAAATACGATTTTAGTCCATTACTGAAACTTTATCACCA